TTGGTTAGTCGTCCAGTAACAAGTAACAGTAGTACATAGTATTCGATGAAAGAAAGAGAACAACGAATAAAATAATAATCAATATTTGCAATGCACGCATTATTGTTGTTATATTAGACTCAAAGGATCGTTCTTCACCTAATTAAAAGAATGGGGCTTTAAAATATGGAAAGATAAAATGTAGAACCTAGTTTCGAGTGATCTGATCGTGCGATACTTTTTTATTTTTATTCAAGATTTTTTGGGAATGAACCCACTACTGAAAATCTAATTAGTTCGAATAAAATTTAAATAAAAAGGGCATTTTAAGGTCATTCATTCTTCAGCGATTCGAAGAACATTTCATTTTTGAAATGAAGTTACACAACATAGTTTTTTTATATATTAAATATATATATAAATTTATATATATATTTTATCTTTCTAATTATTTAGAATCCGCTTAATAGATTTATATATTAATTTAAAATAATTTTTAAATTATTGTTTATAATCTGAATATTAGTTTTTTCAACTCAAGAGTTGTCCAATGAATCTGTTGATTCGGAATCGCGGGATAGAGAGACAGATGACGAATTGATTTCTTACCTATGTCACGAGATTTTTGTTAGTATCATCTATAATGATAATAATTGATGAATCAAAAATTTTCAATTGAATTTATTCTTTCAATTGGTATTTTTACTTATCCCCATCCGCGTATCTTTCTAAAATAGAAACTTAGGGAAGTGCTTTATAAACATATGGATAAAAATAACGTATTTCATTTAGCCCCGTCATGCCTACTATAACCAGTTATTTCGGTTTTCTACTAGCAATTTTAACTATAACCTCAGCTCTATTTATCGGTTTGAACAAGATACGACTTATTTGATTGAAATTAATTGAATGCACAATTCAAAAAAAGAAACTTTTATGTGCTATTCCATATATTATAGAGTTCTTTACCTTGTCAATTGAATTTGCAATTCTTGGTCGTCATTGAGATTCATGGGCAATACAGATTAATATTTTTAGGATAGATATTACCTCTCCTTTTCCTCGTTCAACTAAATTGAAATGATTGAAGTTTTTCTATTTGGAATCGTATTAGGTCTAATTCCTATTACTTTGGCTGGATTATTTGTAACCGCATATTTACAATACAGACGTGGTGATCAGTTGGACCTTTGATTAATTAACAGATCTTTTTTAGATTGACCTTCTAAAAATAGGAGGTCCAATTTTTATTTCTGTTCAATTATTTCTGTGTAATTTTTGATCTAACAATACCAAGAATCGAATCACGCTCTGTAGGATTTGAACCTACGACATCAGGTTTTGGAGACCTACGTTCTACCGAACTGAACTAAGAGCGCTTTATTTATTATCAAACTAAATGCAACCCTACCCTAATATACCTTGCATACATATATTATGATATAGAATATCATAAAATTAAATAAAAAAAAGATTGATTCCGTATATGTATGTTCAATTTTTATGGATCTCAATTGATTCCTCGTTACTGTTCAGAAGATAAGTAATAGGTAGGGATGACAGGATTTGAACCTGTGACATTTTGTACCCAAAACAAACGCGCTACCAAGCTGCGCTACATCCCTTTCAATTGGTCTACAGTGTCATTGTAGAGAACCCCTGTCTTGTTTTCCACATTTTTTATTTATTTCCTCCATTGGTATACACAAATTATCTTGCCATTTCTTCTTTTTTGTCTCATATCATAGCATAGAACATATATAAAATATAATAAAAAGACTTATATACGTATGTATGAAATAATAAATATGAAATCCGCCGTAAAAAAAAATGAATATTTGGGGGGAATGTTGAGGCGGAAAGGGACATATTTTTTTTAATAAAAAGGGGAATATCTACCGAATTGAATTGTTGTACATTTCAATTTGAATTAGGAATTCCGCGTACAATACAAGTGGTTATTAACGATATATACATTTAATCGTATGTAATACCATTACGTATTACATTACCACTATGTATTACAAATTACTATAAAGTAGGAGGGTTTAAAATGCGAGATCTAAAAACATATCTCTCCGTGGCACCGGTAGTAAGTACTCTATGGTTCGGGTCTTTAGCGGGTCTATTAATAGAGATCAATCGTTTATTCCCAGATGCCTTGGTATTCCCATTTTTTTCATTTTAGTTATTGACTTGGGAAGGGGTGAAGAAGATTAGAAAAACAATCAAATATCTGTGACTAATCCCCTTCCCCTTCTTTATATTTTTTTTTAGAGTTTTTAGACTTAGAATAAGTTAGAAAAGAGAAAGAATAAAAGTGGATTCAACCTCAGTCAAACTCGGACTCGGCGCCGGGTTCCAATTGAATTAATAAAAAAAAGAGTGAGAACGGAAAAGAAAATGGGATGGCTAGGGCAAGAATATCATACAAGATACTTAAACGAAAAACTGTACTGCGATTCTAAATTTAGAAATCATTGTATTACTACTATAAATTTGATTTCAACGAAATCTTTCATAATTTTATTTCGAGTTACCAACTTCTTTTTTTTCTTTCTTCTTTTCTTCATTTTGGATCGGAAAATGGAAGAGTTGCGTGAATAAAAAATCCAAGGGAGGTTCATGGCCAAGGGTAAAGATGCCCGAGTAACGGTTATTTTGGAATGTACTCGTTGTGTTCGAAACGGTGTTAATAAGGAATCAATCGGCATTTCCAGATATATTACTCAAAAGAATCGACACAATACACCTAGTCGATTGGAATTGAGAAAATTCTGTCCCCGTTGTTACAAACATACGATTCATGGGGAGATAAAGAAATAGATGGAACCGATCGTCTGTGTGTCACCCTTTTCCAATCCAAGGAAGATGAAAAATTACATATATTAGACATATTTTATATTAAAATATAAAAAAACCAAATCCTATTTCTTAATTCTAAATCATTTTAGATCCGATCGAAATAGGATTTTCGGGAATTTTGGGATAAGGAATAAACAAACCATGGATAAATCCAAGCGACTCTTTCTTAAATCCAAACGATCTTTTCGTAGGCGTTTGCCCCCGATTGAATCGGGGGATCGAATTGATTATAGAAACATGAGTTTAATTAGTCGATTTATTAGTGAACAAGGAAAAATATTATCTAGACGGGTAAATAGATTGACCTTAAAACAGCAACGCTTAATTACTATTGCTATAAAACAAGCTCGTATTTTATCTTTGTTACCCTTTCTTAATAATGAGAAACAATTTGAAAGAAGCGAGTCGACCGCTAGAACTATAGGTCTTAGAACCAGGAATAAATAGGCTTACTCTTCAATTGAATTAAAATTATAATCCAAACTCAACCACGGATTGATGCTTTGTTCTAAAAAGACGAGAATCCCGATTTGATTGTGGTGTCGTAAGAAAAAAAAGAATCGGGGAAGAAGAATAAATCTTTTTTTTATTGAACATATTTGCTAATTTTGAACACTTTATCATATTATCATATTTTATCATACTAATTTCTACTCTACCTTCTCGGAGTTCATTCTCCAGAGAACTCCATTTTAAACATTCCGCTGGATTCTTTCCAATCTTTTTATTTTCTAATCTCATTGGAAACCATATAAAGACAATTTCTATTTAATATAGCGATTTGGGCAAGTATTTTACGATTAAGAAGCAACTGCTTCTTGTACAAATTGTGTATGAATCTACTATAACTGTAGTATACCTTATTATATCGAATTACTGCATTTATTCGAGCGATCCACAAACGGCGAAAATTTCTTTTTAGCTTACCTCTATCCCGATAAGCTGAAGCCAAAGCTCTTATTTTCTGTTGAGTAATAGTTCGAGTAAGTCTTGAATGAGCCCCTCGAAAGCTTGATGCAAATAAACGAATTTTTGTTCTACGTCTCCGAGCTATATATCCTCGTTTAATTCTAGTCATTGAATAAATGAAATGCAACTTTGATGAATAACTAATTGATTTCCTTTCTTTCAGTTATTCCTTTCTCCTTTCCGAGTCTATTAATAACAAAACGTATTTTTCCAATGTATAAAATCAAAATTCCACTGGCTTTTGCTACTATAACCTTCCCGACCACGATTTCTTTTTTTGTTCTAGGGATTTTACCTTAAAATACGAAATTGTATTGATACTAGGTATCAAAAAAAAATAGAAATTGATAAAGAAATAGCGGGTTCCTTCGTTTCTATGGTTACCTCTTAAACGGTGAGGTCCTCTCTATACACCGGAGCTCCTTCTTTCATTTCATCAATGTTATTGTTAACTTGTACAGTTCACCCTCTTTGGCTCTACCCATGAATTTGCTAGTAATCGGTCTTTCACAACGAGATCCACCTATACAGTAACGGTATTTAATTATGAAGATTTGTTGGATAGCTGACCCTCTTAGTCCGCTCTTGGAAGAATAAGGCCATAATCTTTAGGTTAAATAGGATTTCCTCTGCTTAATGGATAAGCATTTGTTACCAATGGGGGATTCTTTCTCATCTAAAATGGAAAATAGAGGTGATTGGATTTTCACCAATAGAAACCATAAATTTGATACACAATAAAAGGATACGATAAATCTTTTTTATTTATTTTTAGGTAGTGAACGGGGTTGTTCCGTTCATTCTATCCTCTTCACTGGTACTGATCACTGATACGGGAAAATTTTTGTACTTTCTTTTGTCCCGGTCCATGGTCTGAACGAGTCGCACATACACCCTAGTACATGTTCCTCGACGCTGAGGGCATCCCCGAAGGGCGGGCGATTTCGTAACATTTCTGATTGGCTGTCTTGTGTTTCTAATAAGTTGTTTAATAGTTGGCATGTTGAATTGTATACATAATGAGTTGGTTTAGATCAATCCTAACCGGATGATTATGAATTACTTCTATATTCTATATTAATAGTAATAGAAAAGATTATATTAACCCCCCCGGTAAGAAGATAAAATCTAAAATTGCGGATTTGCGTGAAATCCCTGCTATTTTTTATTCAACCGCTACAAGATCAACAATTCCATGAGCTTGGGCTTCTGTTGCTGACATAAAAACATCCCTTTCCATGTCTTCGGATACAACCCATAAGGGTTTGCCTGTTCTTTGTACATAAACCCTTGTGATGGTTTCGCGCAGCTTCAGTAGTTCTTCCGCTTCCAGGATAAATTCTCCCGTTTGTGCCTCATAAAAAGAACTAGCGGGTTGATGGATCATTACCCTGATGATTTAATAAAAGGTTTTCTCTATCTCGCACGATGAGTCAAAGATAATAAAAAAAAGATAGGATTAACAACCGTACAGGCATCCTTTGTGCATTGCATACGGCTCCACAATGGAATTCATTTTTTTTTACCTTCCGTCGAAGGAATAGAAAAAAGAGGCTCTATCAGACCCAGATCAGTAAATGATCCAATAACCACCCTTCCTTTTTTTAGTAATTTAAAAATACTATGATGGTTCCGTTGCTTTATTATTTCGTTTGTTATTCAGCAATCCCAAGGTTTCTTTTTTTTTCAATTTTTAAATAAATATAAATATTTCGTATTATTTCATAACAGAAATATTATTAAGAGTCTTCTGTCGTGAAAACAAAAAAGTTTGTGACGCTGAAAGAGGCCTCCGATAAATCAGATAAAATCGGAAATGCCTTTTATCTCATACTACTCTTTCGATACATAATCTAATGGTTTAGGTTTAGAAAAAAAAAACAATAAAAAAAATTCTCATATCGAATTCAAAGTGCCATGCTATTATTACTTAATATTCATATTTTATATTGCGAAGGCATAGTTTTCTTTTTTGTCTCAAATAAAAAACTCATTGGCGCCAAGCGTGAGGGAATGCTAGACGTTTAGTAATTTCTCCTCCGACCAGAATAAAAGATCCCATTGAAGCGGCTAATCCCATGCATATTGTCTGTACATCTGGTCGCACAAATTGCATAGTATCATAAATAGCTACTCCGGGTATTACCCATCCACCGGGAGAGTTTATAAATAAATACAGATCTTTGGTATCATCCTCTATACTGAGATATACCATAAGACCAATAAGTTGATTCGAGATCTCGCTATCAACCTCTTGGCCTAAAAAAAGCAATCTTTCTCGATAAAGTCGGTTGATTAGGATAAAATTGTATCCCTTAAGAACCGTGCGGGTACCTTTTGATACATACGGTTCAAAAAAAAATAGCGAAAAAAAGAATCAATGTTTAGATTCTAGCCTTCTTTAGAGGACTCTTTCTAACTTCTAATGAAGGGGCTTTTTCTTCCCTTTTTAAGAAATATGAGTTTTGGCTTTTGGCCCGCGGTCGTTTATCTATACTATAAATTTCAATAAATAAAAAACCAATTCATTAAATTTATCGAACTAACTTTTCATTGATGTATTGTTTTGTTTCATCGAGATAAAATTAAAATTGCGATGTCATTTTCTTGTTCCCGAATGGTCTTCTTCAATTCTTTTAGGTTTATGCTCTACTCCGAGTAAAGATCTGCCCGATTTGGATTTGCACATATAGAACAAATGCCCCAATAGCATGTCTTTTTGCTACGACTTCTTTTTTTTTTTCAATTTATTTCGGGCTTTTAACCAAATATTCAACCAACGTATTCATCATATTACTGGATTGATTAACGGTTTTATATCAATGCCATTTATAAATAGAATATGATACAAGTAGTAATCATAAAATAGATAGATTCCAAATTTAGTTTTTTCTAAGCGGAGCCTGGATACTTCATTTTATCAGTCCAACCAAGCAAACCATAAATTATTCTAATTGATAATATCAATCTGGATACCCCCCCAAAAATAGATCTAATTGCACTTCACGCTCCAAATTTTTGATAATTCAATCAATCTGTCTTGGGCGAAAGAGAGGATATCTCGATCGGGAGAGAGAACGGGGAAATACCATATGACCCAATATATCTGACAAGTCGCACTATACGTCAACCCACGATGCATCTTCCTCTCCAGGACTTCGAAAAGGTACTTTTGGAACACCAATAGGCATTAAAAGAAAAAGAATTAAGTACTATAAGCTCACTTTGATGTGGAAGCGTAACAACGGGTTTATTGTCTTAATAAATAAGATGGGCCTTTATCGGATTTTATCTTTTAGCATATTTTATACAGAGATTGAATAAGTTCACAAAAAAGGAAGACAGAGTGAATAAAGGAAAATTCTTCCGAATAGGTTTTTTGAATGATGAACAAATCCGTATACATTCACTCATATAAACATAGGATCAACTCCCATCCACCATTGCGTATTGGTACTTATCGAGTATAGAATAGATCTGCTTCTTTTTGTTCCTACGAATAGAATTGTTCCATTATTACTAAAAGAATAGACCAAATATTAATCCTTTCGCCAATGGAATCCCCTGAGGGGAGGTCCATAGCATAGTTTTTTTCAGTGCAATAAAATTAGATAGTGTCTATTTTTCGTTGATAAAGGGGTATTTCCATGGGTTTGCCTTGGTATCGTGTTCATACGGTTGTATTGAATGATCCCGGTCGTTTGCTTTCTGTTCATATAATGCATACAGCTCTAGTTGCTGGTTGGGCCGGTTCAATGGCTCTATACGAATTAGCAGTTTTTGATCCCTCTGATCCTGTTCTTGATCCAATGTGGAGACAAGGTATGTTCGTTATACCCTTCATGACTCGTTTAGGAATAACCAATTCATGGGGGGGTTGGAGTATCACAGGAGGGACTATAACAAATCCGGGTATTTGGAGTTACGAAGGTGTGGCCGGAGCACATATTGTGTTTTCTGGATTGTGCTTCTTGGCAGCTATCTGGCATTGGGTGTATTGGGATCTAGAAATATTTTGTGATGAACGTACAGGAAAACCCTCTTTAGATTTGCCGAAGATTTTTGGAATTCATTTATTTCTCTCAGGGGTGGCTTGCTTTGGTTTTGGCGCATTTCATGTAACAGGATTGTATGGTCCGGGAATATGGGTATCCGATCCTTATGGATTAACCGGAAGGGTACAATCTGTAAATCCTGCGTGGGGTGTCGAAGGGTTTGATCCTTTTGTTCCGGGCGGAATAGCCTCTCATCATATTGCAGCAGGTACATTGGGCATATTGGCGGGCCTATTCCATCTTAGTGTTCGTCCGCCCCAACGGCTATACAAAGGATTACGTATGGGAAATATAGAAACCGTCCTTTCGAGTAGTATTGCTGCTGTCTTTTTTGCAGCTTTTGTTGTTGCTGGAACTATGTGGTATGGTTCAGCAACAACCCCGATTGAATTATTTGGGCCCACTCGTTATCAATGGGATCAGGGATACTTCCAGCAAGAAATATATCGAAGAGTTGGTGCCGGGCTAGCCGAAAATAAAAGTTTATCAGAAACTTGGTCTAAAATTCCAGAAAAATTAGCTTTTTATGATTATATCGGTAATAATCCCGCAAAAGGCGGATTATTCAGAGCGGGTTCCATGGACAACGGGGATGGAATAGCTGTTGGGTGGTTAGGACACCCTGTTTTTAAAGATAAAGAAGGGCGCGAACTTTTTGTACGTCGTATGCCGACTTTTTTTGAAACATTTCCGGTTGTTTTGGTAGACGGAGACGGAATTGTTAGAGCCGATGTTCCTTTTAGAAGAGCAGAATCGAAGTATAGTGTTGAACAGGTCGGTGTAACTGTTGAGTTCTATGGCGGTGAACTCAATGGAGTGAGTTATAGTGATCCTGCTACTGTGAAAAAATATGCTAGACGTGCTCAATTGGGTGAAATTTTTGAATTAGATCGTGCTACTTTGAAATCCGATGGGGTTTTTCGTAGCAGTCCAAGGGGTTGGTTTACTTTTGGGCATGCTTCGTTTGCTTTGCTCTTCTTCTTCGGACACATTTGGCATGGTGCTAGAACCTTGTTCAGAGATGTCTTTGCTGGGATTGACCCAGATTTAGATGCTCAAGTAGAATTTGGGGCATTCCAAAAACTTGGAGATCCTACTACAAGAAGACAGGTAGTCTGATACAAGATTGCTCTGTTCCTTTTTGCCTTTATTTTTTGATTTGCCATAGGTAGGGTACCGGATAAATCTTGATTCGGATTGCTGACTTTTCGTTTCTTTGACTCTTGTCTTTGGTCTTTTTTTTTTATCCGGAAAAAGATCCCAACTAAACAGGTATGGAAGCTATAATTGTAAACCGAAATCAAATCTATGGAAGCATTGGTTTATACATTCCTCTTAGTCTCGACTCTAGGAATAATTTTTTTCGCTATCTTTTTTCGCGAACCGCCTAAAGTTCCAACTAAAAAGATGAAATGATTTCTCATTATCTCAATTGAAGTAATGAGCCTCACAATATTGTGAGGCTCATTACTTCAACTAGTCCCCGTGTTCCTCGAATGGATCTCTTAGTTGTTGAGAGGGTTGCCCAAAAGCAGTATATAAGGCATACCCAGTAAAACTTACAAGTAAACCAGATATAGAGATGGCAACTAGGGTTGCTGTTTCCATTATTATATAATTTCAAGACCACAATGGATCTACGATAAGATCATTTATTTACAATGGAATGGTATACAAAGTCAACAGATCTCACTGAATAAAAAAAATAGGATTTATGGCTACACAAACCGTTGAGGATAGTTCTAGATCTGGTCCAAGACGAACTATTGTAGGGGATTTATTGAAACCATTGAATTCGGAATATGGTAAAGTGGCTCCTGGGTGGGGAACTACGCCTTTGATGGGTGTCGCGATGGCTCTATTTGCGATATTTCTATCTATTATTTTGGAGATTTATAATTCTTCCATTTTACTGGACGGAATTTCAATGAATTAGATTCGCTTCACAACAACCCCTAAATAAACTTTTCAATAAAAAGTAAGTATGTGGGTCTCCGCTTTTTAGCCCACTCTTTTTTGGTAGTTCGATCGTGGAATTTCTTTTTTCTGTATTTCTGGAATATGAGTGTGTGACTTGTTATAATTGATCCTATGGATACGACAGAGAAAAAGTTGGTCATCTTGATCAAGAT